TCGATGAAAAAATACATCAATGAAAAGTTAATTCGAGAAATTTAGTAACTGCTTTCTATTATAAGAAATAAGAAAAAGGAGTCAAAACAAGTCTTTATTGAAAAATCGAATAAAAGGCCCTTTCGTTAGAAGTTAGAAAAACCTGCTATAAAAAAGAATGAGGACTGGAATCTATACATTGATTCTTTTTTTTGAACCGTATGCATCAAAAGGTGCATGTACGGTTCCTAAGGGATACAGCTTTACCCTAATCAACCGACTTTATCGAGAAAGATTACTTTTTTTAGGCCAAGGGGTTGATAGCGAGATCTCGAATCAACTTATCGGTCTTATGGTATATCTTAGTATCGAGGACGATACCAAAGATATTTATTTGTTTATAAACTCTCCTGGGGGGTGGGTAATACCTGGAATAGCTATTTACGATACTATGCAATTTGTACGACCAGATGTGCATACAGTATGCATGGGGTTAGCTGCCTCCATGGGATCTTTTCTCCTGGTCGGAGGAGAAATTACCAAACGTCTAGCATTCCCTCACGCTTGGCGCCAATGAGGTTTTTATTTGAAAGAAAAAAGAAGACTATGCCTTCGCCATATGAATATTAAGTAACAATAGCATGGCACTTCGAATTCGATATAAGAATTTTTTTCAAAACGTTAAATTATGTATCGAGAGAGTAGTATGAGATAAAAAAGATTTCCGATTTTCTCTTATCTATCGGGAGTCCAGTTCAGCGTCACAAACTTTTTTTGTTTTCACACCGGGAGACTCTTAACAAGATTTTTGTTATGAAAGAGCGCGAAAAACAAGATTTTGATCGAATCAAAAAGAAACTTTGGGATTGCTGAATCACAGACAACGAAATTAAATATATACAGCAACGGAGCCATCATAGTATTTTGGAAATCCTCTCAAAGGAAGGATGGCTTTTTGATCATTTACCTATCTGCCCCAGGTCTGATAGATTTTCCTTTTTTCTCTTTCTTCAATGTAGGGTAAGGGTCAATTTTATTGTAGAGCCGTATGCAATGCACAAATTATGCCTGTACGGTTGTTCAATTCTATCTTTTTTTATTATTTTTCTCTTCGCTTCATCATGCGAGATAAAGAAACCTTTTATTATGATCATCAGGGTAATGATCCATCAACCTGCTAGTGGTTTTTATGAGACACAAGTGGGAGAATTTATCTTGGAAGCGGAAGAACTGCTGAAACTGCGTGAAACCATCACAAGGGTTTATGTACAAAGAACGGGTAAACCATTATGGGTTGTATCCGAAGACATGGAAAGAGATGTTTTTATGTCAGCAACAGAAGCACAAGCTTATGGAATTATTGATCTTGTAGCAGTTGAATGAAAATAATGTAACATACATGGATTTCACGCAAATCCATGATTTAATCTCCGAGGTTCTTAATTCTCTTAAATATAAGTAATTCATAATCAAATCATCCGGTTAGGATCAATCTAAACCAGCCCATTCATTATGTATACGATTCAACATGCCAACGATTAAACAACTTATTAGAAATACAAGACAGCCAATCAAAAATGTCACAAAATCCCCCGCCCTTCGGGGATGCCCTCAGCGCCGAGGAACATGTACTAGGGTGTATGTGCGACTCGTTTAGATCGTGAGCTGGCACAAAAAAAACTGCTTTTACAGTATCAATGATCAGTACCGCTGAATTGGATAGAATGGAAGAAGGAATTTCATCCACTATATAAAAAAATCTATCATATCTCTTCATTGTGTATGAAATTTATGGTTTTCGTTGGTGCAAATCCAATCACCTCAATTTAAGGTGAGAGACAATTCTCCATTGATAGCAAACGGTTATCTATTAAGCGGAAGAAATCTTATTTAAAAAAGAAAAAGATTGGGTCCCCACTTTGGCAAGAACGGACTAACAGGGTCAGCTACCCAGCTAACTTTCATAATTAAATACCGTTACTGTATAGGTAGATCTCATTGTGAAAGACCTATTACTGGATAATTCATGGGTAGAGCCAAAGAGTGGAAACTATACAAGTTCCCAATAACATAAAGTAAAGGCTCCGGTGTATAGAAAAGACCTCACCGTTTAAGAAGTAACCATAAAAACGATGGAACCCACCTTTTCTTTTTTTATTTACTTTATTTTTAGACACCTAACAGAAGACAATTTCGTATTTCGCAGTGAAATATCTAAAAAAATGGTGGTCGGGGAGGTTATAGTAGCCAAAGCCATTGGAATTTTAATTTTATACATTGGAAAAATCCGTTTTGTTATTAATAGACTAGGAAAGGGGAAAAGAATAACTGAAAGAACGGAAATCAATTAGTTATTCATCAAAGGTTCATTTATTCAATGACTAGAATTAAACGGGGATATGTAGCTCGGAGACGTAGAACAAAAATGCGTTTATTTGCATCAAGCTTTCGAGGAGCTCATTCAAGACTTATTCGAACTATTACTCAACAGAAAATAAGAGCTTTGGTTTCGGCTCATCGGGATAGGGATAGGCAAAAAAGAAATTTTCGTCGTTTGTGGATCACTCGAATAAACGCAGTAATTCGCGAAAATAGAGTAACTTATAGTTATAGTAGATTAATACACGATCTATATAAGAAACAGTTGCTTCTTAATCGTAAAATACTTGCACAAATAGCTATATTCAATAGGAATTCTCTTTACATGATTTCCAATGAGATCATAAACGAAGTAGAATCCACCGGAATAATTTAAACGGAGTTCCCCGGAGAATGAACTCCGGGAGGATAGAAATTACTATGAGTAAATATTTTAAAATATTCAAAATGAATAAACACGTTCAATAAAAAAGTTTATTCTTTTCCGATTTAGTATTTATATTACGACACGATAATTCAATCTAGATTCTCGGATTTTTCGAGCAAAAAAAGTACCAATCCGAACTCAAAGGAGGGTTGGAATTCTAATTCCAGTGAAGGAAGAGTAAGGCTAGTTATTACTAGTTCTAAGACCAGTAGTTCTGGGGGCCGACTCGGTTCTTTCAAATTGTTTCTCATTATTGAGAAAGGGTAACAAAGATAAAATACGAGCTTGTTTTATGGCAGTAGTAATTAATCGTTGTTGTTTCAAGGTCAATCTATTCACCCGTCTAGATAATATTTTTCCTTGTTCACTAATAAATCGACTAATTAAACTCATGTTTCTATAATCAATTTGATCCCCCGATTCAATCGGGGGCAAACGCTTACGAAAAGTTCTCTTGGATTTAAGAAAGGGTCGCTTGGATTTATCCATGGTTTGTTTATTCCTTATCCAGAAAATCCTATTTTGGTTAAAATGAATTAGAATTCAGAAATAGGATTTTTTTATTTATATATGTTATATATTTTTTTATTTATATATGTTATATATAATGTTATTTTTTCTATTTCCTTGAAAGGAGGTACTCTATTTTTTTATCTCCCCATGAATGGTATGTTTGGAACAATAGCGACAGAATTTTCTCAATTCTAATCGATTAGGCGTATTCTGTCGGTTCTTTTGAGTAATATATCTGGAAATACCCATCGATCTCTTACTCTTATTAGCACCGTTTCGGACACAAGCGGTACATTCCAAAATTATCCTTAGTCGGACATCTTTACCCTTAGCCATGAACCTCCTTTTCATTTTTGATTTACTCAACTCTTCTATTTTCAATTTGAAACGAAGAAGAAAGGCAGGAAAAAAATAGAAGTTACTCACTAAAAGATCAATAAAGTAATGAAAATCTTAGTAAATAATAAAATAATAAGTAATACAATGATTTCTAAACTCTATTTCAAATTGAAATACAGTTGTAAAATACTCTTGCCTTAGACTCACATTTCTACCCCCATTCCGATATTCATGTAATTCAAACTTTGAGTCTCACAGACATTGAATCCGTTTTAATTCTTTCTCTTTCCTCCCTTATTCTAAAGGGAAAAAAGAGAAAAGAAAGGGGGGATTAGTCACAGATATTTGATTGTATCTTTAATCTTTTTAATTTCTTTCCATGTCAATAACTAGAATGAAAAAAAGGGGAATGTCAACGCATCCGGAAAAAAGCGATTAATCTCTATCAATAAACCCGCTAAAGCTCCAAACCATAACGTGCTTAGAACTGGTGCCACAGAGAGATATGTTTTTAGATCTCGCATTCAAAACCCTCCTTCTTTTATTGTAATACATAAAAATAATGCATATATGATCAGATGCATATGTAGTTAAGGACCTCTTCTAGTTGTACACAGAATCCCTAATTCAAATTGAATTATACAATAATCTAGTAAATCAGACTTTTCTTTTATTAAAAAAGAAAAAAATACCCCCTACTTACCGAGTATTTCCTAAAATACTAATTTATATATATTATACTTTTACGGTGGGTCCTGTATTTCTTATGTATATAAGTCTTTTACTATTATATGTTAAATGAGACCAAAAAGACGAAATGGGCAGAAAATTTATGTATATCTATGGAGAAAATAACAATGTGGAAAACAAGACAGGAATTCTCTACAATGACACTGTAGAGAAATTGAAGGGATGTAGCGCAGCTTGGTAGCGCGTTTGTTTTGGGTACAAAATGTCACGGGTTCAAATCCTGTCATCCCTACTTATTACTGTTCAAAAGACAAAAGAGCAGTAACGAGGGATCTGTTGAGATCGATTCAAAACAAACTAGAAAGCGCTCTTAGTTCAGTTCGGTAGAACGTGGGTCTCCAAAACCCGATGTCGTAGGTTCAAATCCTACAGAGCGTGATTTTTTTCTTCTTAGATCGAACGAATTAAACTGAAATAAATTCAGTAACTTGTACAGCAATCGGAATTTGACCTCCTGTAAACGAAAACGAGGAGGTCAATTCAAAAAGGAGATGTTAATTAATCAAAGGTCCAACTGATCACCCCGCCTGTATTGTAAATATGCAGTTACGAATAATCCAGCCAAAGTAATAGGAATTAGGCCTAACACGATTCCAAATAGAGAAACTTCAAT